ATCCCTCTAGAGGAGGAGAATTATATCAACTCTGTCTAGTTTCTTCGTTCCCTATTTCTACTCACAGGATCCTGAGGAAAAGAATTTGGTTTCCACCGAGCGGAAACAATATGCCGATGGTTCTAGTAAACCAAAACCACCGTTTTATAGCTAAAAGCTTCAATCTCCCTTTTACAACACAAAAATTGAAGATCTAGTTACGATTGGAAATAAACTTTTGTATCTTTATCCATGTATCCTTGACTCATACTCATTCAATTGGAAGAGTTGATCCAATGCAAAAAAATTATGCTTCACGATTCCATAATCCAATTTTATCTTTATTCAATTTATAATTGACCTTTGGATACAAATCGTGAGAATGTATATTCTTCCTCAAATATGCCATTGAGAGGTAAAGGATTAAACCTTTTTAAGAAATAAAGTTTTGATTCGGAATATGAAAAAACCGAAAGACCCCTTAACTATTTAAGTTGTTAATAGAACGAATCACACTTTTACCACTAAACTATACCCGCTACAATTTATATATTGTATATAAATGGAGGAACATTTGTCGAACAAAGAGATGAGATACAATCAAGATAGCATCAGAATCATGAAAATGCTAGTGTTTACGTGTATTTTGCCCCCCGGAAACTTGATAAAAAAAAATAGGCGAATAGCAAAAAGCTTATCTTATTTAAATAAGATAAAAAGTTATAATTATAATTATACTTTTCGTTTGCTGGGAAGTCATTACTGAGAGTTCCGGTCCGAAGGAGTCATTGAAGCCGGATCATCCAAATGATCAATTCTGTATACACAGTTCTTTTCGACTTTCCTTTAAACTGTCAGATCTTATGAATTTAGGTCAATTGATCTCAAGTGTTCAAATAAAGCTTGTTCTTTTAATTGAACAAGTACAAGTAAATGATCTATTTATAATTGATTATAAATAATCAATATGAAAAATATGTATGTTTATATAGTTGAGGTTATTTTTTATTTAATATATGTATGTGTATGTGTTTTTTTAGTCCACTTTTTTCAGTAAGTAAATTTTTATTTATAAAAGAATAAAAAAAAGAACATTAAGAAGAAAATATAAAATATTTATTATTAATAATAAGAAATGATGAAACTTCCATCATAGGAATGGGGATGGAAATTGCCCTTGTTGCTTCTTTAATAACAAGTATTTATGATTTGATATCAAATCATAATTGAATTGGTTGATCCATGAATGATTGATTCATTGAAACTAAAAATAAGTAATGGCCCGGCCAGTACTCCAGTACTTAAATTGGGCCGGGGGAATAAATCTTTTGTACAAAATAAAATCAATAAGGCATTTTTTCTATTGGTGATATCTCTTTCGAATCATTATATATTATATAAATTGAATTGCGGATCAAATTTGTAAATATCTTTAACTATTTTAATATATATTTATATATATAATTATAGAATTTATATAATTAATTCTCTTTTTTTTTATATTGGTTATATGTTATTTTTCTATCCTTCTAATAAGGAAAGAAAACTGGGGTTTTTTTGATCAATCTTTACTTCAACTTCGCGTGTCACATCACATAAAAAATTTTTCAAATTGGAATTTGGAGAGATGGCTGAGTGGACTAAAGCGTCGGATTGCTAATCCGTTGTACGAATTATTTGTACCGAGGGTTCGAATCCCTCTCTCTCCGCTCTATCTAATCACTTGAAACTTTTAAATTCGAAAAAATATCAATCAATCCCTTATATTTTATCATCAAAAAAATAAGAAAAAAGAAAGGAAAAACAAAAAAGATCTTATGGTTATTCCTCACGTCCAGGATTGCGCCCTGGATCATTAGATAAGAATCCGAAAATGAAGAGAGAAACAAAGAATATCACTACTGTATAAACGAAGAGTTTGAGAGTAAGCATTACAAAATCTCCAAGATTTTTTTTTATGGGAATGGATTACCTAATTTTTTTGGACCACATATGCTATTTTAACATGACACCTCACAATCACAATAAAAAAAAAATTTTCACTAATTTATTTGTAATAAGATTCTGAGTCCTTCGTTAGAAAAATTTTCTTGTTACCCCCACAATTACAATTAGGTATTGTGGAAGACCTAATAAAGTCTTTGTTCACTGGAAGGTCAGAGTTAGAACAAGGAAATAAATGGATTCAAATTAATTACTATGGTTATTCAATATAAAAAATTTCTATTTTTTGAATCGAGGGTTCATAATGTAAGACTATCCAATCCTATTAATTTTTTTGATCAAAAAAATCATGAATTTAGGAAAGTATTAAAGATTTCAGCGAAAACTTACAGCGGCTTGCCAAACAAAGGCTAAGAGAAAAAAGAATAAAGGTATGATGGGCATAACGTCTACGATTGGATTGAAAAAGGCATAAGCCTCGGGCAATTTGGCGAAGAAAAAACTACTTGAATAAAGGGCATAATTAAGACAGATACAGATTAAACTAAAGATATTAAGCATAACAAAAATTTGGTTCTTGTAGATTAGATAATTTGATTTTGATTGAGTTACTTTATATAATATAAGGTAAAAATAAAAAGGGGCAGGTCAAAAAAATCCCCTTTTTCTATTCTTAAACGAGAATACAAGGAATTATACTTTCATACAATATTTTAATTTCATTTTATGTAATGATCAATAAATTTTTGATTATTCTATATCGACATGTGTCATGTCGAATCCTAGCAACAAGATTTCCCGTATGTATCTTATTTAGGTTGGGCTGGAATTGACGAATAACCAAAACTAATAATAGTCTTTACTAATAATAGTCTTTATAAGTGTCGAATAGAAATCTAAATGGGGCGTGGCCAAGCGGTAAGGCAACGGGTTTTGGTCCCGTTACTCGGAGGTTCGAATCCTTCCGTCCCAGATCGTTTCAATCAGAAACGACAAATGGAATCACATTGTATCCGACAGTAAACATAAAATTGTTAAAGAAAAAGAAAATCTTTATAAATATAAATGAATAAATGAACGAACAAGTCTATATATTATGTATTGTTATTGTCCTATTTTAGTAAAAATCATTCGGTTAAGTGAAAAAGAATCCGAAATTCCTTAAATATCCATAATTACTTATGGATTACTTACGGGAAAAATATTGTATATGATAGATACGAAAAAATAAGAATAAGAGGAGTATGATTTTCTCTTTTCAGATGAAAGAATAACGACCTTAATCTTACCTTACACGATACCTTTTCTATTCCATGCCCATGAAAGCCAATAAACTTTATTCCCAATCTATCTATGTTTTAAATTAAACAATTTATAATTCAATTGAACATGATGAAAATTTGTACCTCTTTAGTGAATGAGATATCTGCTAAAAATTTGGAGTTATTCATTGTGAGTGCGTCGACTTGTTGATTGAATTAGAGATCAAATTCAGTCATGAACGAAAATATGTTTTCCGGCTATAACCCGAAGTCGGAGATTCTTTAAACTATTTTTACGGAATTTTTCATGATATGAATCTTTGGTACTCAAAAGAAGTGTGATAAATCGATATTGTCGAGAAACTTCCGACCTTTCCAGGTCATTGGAATAGCTTATTTAGTTAAAATGATTTTGTTCCGGGATTTGGAATACCTTAAATACCTTTAAGGTCCTTCTTTTTCTTTTGAGGTTTATAGCTTATTTGGTCGAGAAAGATGGGCCTCCATCATTTCATGATTGGTCGTCCCGAACAATCTATTAAAGATATAAATAAGTCTTAAGCAAACTCGTTTATTCGTCTTTTTTTTTTATTAATTTATATGATATGGGGTTCAAAAATTGTTTTTGAGCCCTCTCCAGAAAATACTTATCTATCCATAGATAGATAGAAAATATGGACTATACTATTACTATACTATATAGTAATAATACTATTATAGTATAGTATAGTATAGTATAGTATAGTATAGTATAGTATAGTATAGTATAGTATAGTATAGTATAGTATAGTATAGTATAGTATAGTATAGTATAGTATAGTATAGTATTATGTACCGGTATATACTGTTCGACCCAATGACTATTCATCATTCTATATTGAATCAATTTCATATTATATTGGTTCGAAATGAAATTAGAGAAATGTTATGGTAAAACTTCGTTTGAAACGATGTGGTAGAAAGCAACGTGCGACTTGAAGGACATGATCGGCTGTGGATTCTGACATCCACCATTTTCTATAAGAATGAAGATGCCCTCAGCTCGACATAGTTTGTTCTATTCCACTAGGAACCTAATTTGTGTTAGGTACTAATTTAAATAGTACATGATGAAGCTCGAGCAGAAAAAGTAAAAGTATTGATTCATTTATCGGGGAGAAGAATCTAGGGTTAGTGACAATTAATAAGTTGGACCAACTTTGTAAGTATATCCTCAATATAGAAATCGAAAGGGTAAAATTAAAACAAGTAAAAAACGCAAAAGGTATGTTGCTGCCGTTTTGAAAGGAATAAGGATCACCGAAGTCATGTCTAAACCCAATGATTTCACAAAGCAAAGATAAAGGATTCCGGAACAAGGAAACACTATTTTCAATTGTCTCAACAATTGTATCAGAATCAGAATGAAGAATCAAAAAAGATTCGAGACGAGATAAACAAAGGAGGTTAGAGACAGCTCAATAAATGTCTAAGGAGTTCCCCTCGAACTCTTTCAGAATTACTCAACTTGAGTTATGAGTACGACTGAGATTTACTTTTTCTGTAAGGAATAAGAAAACCACTTAAATCATATTTTAATTTATGATTTTATAGATCCATGGGCCAATTATATACTTAAATATAGAGAAATTAGAATCATTTTTCTCGAGCCGTATGAGGAGAAAACCTCCTATACGTTTCTAGGGGGGGTGAATTGTTTATCTACATCTATCCCGATGAGCCATCTATCGAATCGTTGCAATTGATGTTCGATCCCGAAGAGACGGAAGAGATCTTCGAAAAGTGGGTTTTTACGATCCGATAAAGAATCAAACTTATTTAAACGTTCCTGTTATTCTATATTTCCTTGAAAAGGGCGCTCAACCTACAGTAACTGTTCATGATATTTTAAGGAAGGCAGAATTCTTTAAAGAAGGAACTTCGAGTTAATTATGAATTTTCATTAAAAATTTTCAAATTTCAATAAAAATAAAGTAAAAAAAAAAGATAGAGGGTAACTAGCCTCTATCTTTGTGTAATTATTTCCCCGGAATTTACCGACAAAGGCGGGATACATTTTTCTTATGATATCTCTATTGATTGAATGAGCTCGAGATTTTTTCTCTATCCCTTCCTTATTTTTCCATTCAAATTTCTTATTTCTCTTCTTATTTCTCTTATGCTAATCCAACGCAAGGCTTTTTTTTTAGAAAAAAAAAAATAATGGATTTTCTCAATATTCCATTCATATTGACAATGTTGTATTGAACCAATATAATTCGATCGTAGATAAAGAAATCCGTTTATCCCTACCCCATATTGGTTCTTTCCTTCACTTAAATCAAATGAGGGAGGGTTTTGCTGGATTTATTGTAATACAAGACATATTTTCTTAACAACAAAAAAACATACACAACGGATCAAGAGAAAAATGGGTGTCAATTTGAAAATCTATATCGGATTGGGAATCTATTGTTTTTTAATCCGATCCGCTCATTTTTATATTTTTATGTTTATTACAATTACAAATTGATCAACAAATCTTTCTTTTACATTTCGATTTGTTGCTAGTTCAATGTTTTGATTTTGACGGAGTTCTCCGCAGTACAATCCAATTAAATTTTTGCATTTCGATCGTATCTACACTAACACTAATATATATATATTATATATATATATATATATTTATATTTTTATATTTATATTTATATTTATATTTTTTGTTTATATTTTGATATTTGTTTATATTTTGATATATTTTTTATTTTCCGGGTTGCTAACTCAATGGTAGAGTACTCGGCTTTTAAGTGCGACTATGATCTTTTACACATTTGGATGAAGCAACGAATTCGTCCAGACTATTGGTAGAGTCTATAAGACCACGACTGATCCTGAAAGGTAATGAAGGAAAAAACAGCATGTCGTAATAAGATATAAATTGATTTATTAATCTATTTTTTTTTTATTCAAATAGAACTTTGAATTTATCCTTACTAGATCGTTACAAAATCAAAATATTGTGTTGATTTTTTTAAAGGGACAAAAGAAATTCACATTTACAATTTGGTCTAATGAATAAATGGATAGAGTCCTATGGCTCCAATTCTGGTAAAACAAAAAGCAACGAGCTTATGTTCTTAATTTGAATGATTACCCAATCTAATTAGACGTTAAAATAGATTAGTGCCTGATGCGGGAAAGGGTTCTCCTATGAGTGGACCATTGATTCTTTTTTTTTTTTTAATCCTAACTATTCTCCATTATGAATTGGAGACAGATGTGTAGAAGAAAGAGTATACTGATAAAGAGAATCTAATTTATTCCAAAATCAAAAGAGCGACCGGGTTGCAAAAATAAAGGATCTTGGACCCTCTGTTTATTATAATAAACATAAACCAATTCCAATTGGAGATAAAAAGATAGGAAAGAGATCTGTTGATTGGACTCCCCGTCTCGGGGTATATCTTTTGATTTATACTGAGTAGATAGTATACTATCTATTATAGTATATACATAATCTATACCCTGTTCTGACCATATTATATTGCACTATGTATCATTTGATAACCCAAGACACGCCCCCCTGTCTCCGTTTTAAATAGAGAAATTGAAATGGAAGAATTACAAGGATATTTAGAAAAAGATGGATCTCGGCAACAAAACTTCCTATATCCACTTATATTTCAAGAGTATATTTACACACTTGCTCATGATCATGGGTTAAATAGTTCGATTTTTTACGAACCCATGGAAATTGTGGGTTTAGGTTATGACAATAAATCCAGTTCCGTACTTGTGAAACGTTTAATTACTCGAATGTATCAACAGAATTCATTGATTTATTCAATGAATGACTTTAACCAAAATCGATTCGTTGGGCATAACAATTCTTTTTATTCCCATTTTTATTCTCAAATGGTATCAGAAGGTTTTGCAGTCATTGTGGAAATTCCATTCTCGCTTCGATTAGTACCTTCCTCCGAAGAAATACCCAAATCTCAGAATTTACGATCTATTCATTCAATATTTCCCTTTCTAGAGGACAAATTGTCGCATTTAAATTATGTCTTAGATATACTAATACCCTATCCTATTCATCTAGAAATCTTAGTGAAAATCCTTCAATGCTGGATCCAAGATGTTCCCTCTTTGCATTTTTTGCGATTCTTTCTCCATGAATTTCATAATTGGAATAATTTGATTACTCCGACTAAATCTATTTCCGTTTTTTCAAAAGAAAATAAAAGACTATTCCGGATCCTGTATAATTCTTATGTATCTGAATATGAATTTGTATTCGTTTTTCTTCGTAAACAATCCTATTATTTACGATCAA